GATTATGGGACAAAAAATAAATCCGCTTGGGTTCCGACTTGGTACAACACAAAGTCATCATTCTCTTTGGTTTGCACAGCCAAAAAATTATTCGGAAGGTCTACAAGAAGATCAAAAAATACGAAACTGTATTAAGAATTATGTACAAAAAAATATGAGAATATCCTCCGGTGTTGGCGTTGAGGGAATTGCACGGATAGAGATTCAAAAAAGAATCGATCTAATTCAAGTCATAATTTATATAGGATTCCCAAAATTCTTAATAGAAAATAGACCGCGGAGAGTCGAAGAATTGCAGATGAATGTACAAAAAGAACTTCATTGTGCGAACCGAAAACTAAACATTGCTATTACACGAATTGCAAATCCTTATGGACACCCTAATATTCTTGCAGAATTTATAGCTGGCCAATTAAAGAATAGAGTTTCTTTTCGCAAAGCAATGAAAAAAGCTATTGAATTAACCGAGCTGGCGAATACAAAAGGAATTCAAGTACAAATTGCGGGACGTATCGACGGAAAAGAAATTGCACGCGTCGAATGGATCAGAGAAGGTAGGGTTCCTCTACAAACCATTGGAGCTAAAATTGATTATTGTTCCTATACAGTTCGAACTATATACGGGGTATTAGGAATCAAAATTTGGATATTTGTAGACGAAGAATAATAAGACTTTACGTGTTTTTACATTATACCCAGTAATGGACAAAAAAAGAAAAACTTTTCTTTTATTCTTTTTATGTTCAAGCAAAACAAAAAAAGAGCAATTCTGCAATTCTAGAGGGTTAAATAAAAATTCGATTGATCATTTTATATAATTGCTATGCTTAGTGTGTGACTCGTTGGTTTTTTTAGGCTAGGATTCAAAAAAACGGACCAGGGCCCAGAGTATGAACTAATAACTATAGCACTAATAACCAACTCATTGCTTCGCATTATCTGGATCCAAAGAACCAGTCAAGATAAAGATATAATATATTGGACATATCGTTGTAGCAACTGAAATCTTTTTTTGCATAAAGATAAAAAAACCAATAGGATTATGAGTTGTGAAGTTCTAAGTCGGAAAGCAAAACAGAAAAAAAGTATGCGGATAAGTGGAAGGATGAGAGAAAGAGAGAACGGAAATATCAATGATATATGATTCCAATATGTAAGGTCGATGAGTCATCTCATAAAACGCAGTGTAATAAAGCATAAATTCAATAATGATTCATGCATAATTAGATGAATCCGCTTATAGAACAAAAAAATCAAGAGCCTCGAGCCAATAAAGACTGAGAAAATTGACTTAAGAAAAAAGGACTCCGCCGGAAAATTCAGACCTAACCATTAATCGAGAAGCAATGGGAACGATATAACCCGTGAATGCAGAAGATTCTATTGAAAATGAATCTTAATGATTCATTGGGTGGGATGGCGGAACAAACCAGGGACCTCCTCTTTTATTCTTTTATTTTGAGAGGTCATGAACTAACCCTATAACTGAAATAGATATGGAAATGACTGAAATAGATATGGAAAGAGTAAATATTCGCCCGCGAAAGTTTTTTTTTATTAGAAGGAAAAACAAAAGAAAGATTTTTTTATAACGATAACGTTATAAAAAAAGACATTGACATTATCTAGAAATAGAATACATGTTTAATTAAATAATATCTAAACACGCTAGACAAATTTCGAATAGATTAACGAATTGATTAATTAGATGCAATTTCAAAGAATCCTACGATTCAGCATATTATTCATTAAACACATGTATATCTTGATAAAATCTGTTTTAGTCGTTTCATTCGCGAGGAGCTGGATGAGAAGAAACTCTCATGTCCAGTTCTGTAGTAGAGATGGAATTGAAAAAGAACCATCAACTAGAACCCAAAAAGAACAAGATTCCGTAAACAACATAGAGGAAGAATGAAAGGAATATCTTATCGAGGTAATCATATTTGTTTCGGTAGATATGCTCTTCAAGCACTTGAACCCGCTTGGATTACATCTAGACAAATCGAAGCAGGGCGCCGAGCAATGACACGAAATGTACGCCGTGGCGGAAAAATATGGGTACGTATATTTCCAGACAAACCAGTTACAGTAAGACCCACGGAAACCCGTATGGGTTCAGGGAAAGGATCCCCAGAATATTGGGTAGCTGTTGTTAAACCGGGTAGAATACTTTATGAAATGGGTGGAGTAGCCGAAAATATAGCTCGAAAGGCTATTTCAATAGCGGCGTCCAAAATGCCTATAAGAACTCAATTCATTATTTCTGGATAGAAATGTAGAACCAAAGGAAAGAAGTCTTGTGTATAAAAAAAACAATTGCAGGGTTTTCTTTCTTTTTTTTTTTTTACTTCGTCCTTTGCTTTATTTTACATTAAAAAAACGGATAAAAAAAAATGATATGATTCAACCTCAAACCCATTTGAATGTAGCAGACAATAGCGGGGCACGAGAATTGATGTGTATTCGAATAATAGGAGCTAGTAATCGCCGATATGCTCATATCGGTGATGTTATTGTTGCTGTGATAAAAGAAGCAGTACCAAATACGCCTCTAGAAAGATCAGAAGTGATCAGAGCTGTAATTGTACGTACTTGTAAAGAACTCAAACGCGATAACGGTATAATAATACGATATGATGACAATGCTGCAGTTGTCATTGATCAAGAAGGAAATCCAAAAGGAACCCGAGTTTTTGGCGCGATCGCCCGGGAATTGAGACAGTTAAATTTTACTAAAATAGTTTCATTAGCACCTGAGGTATTATAATATGAGACCGTGAGATAGTGATAGTATTTAAATAAAATAGATAAATTAGTGGATTATGTCTCACGCATATACTTTTAAGAATTTTCTTTAATAATTTTTATAAAAAAAGAACATGCTGATTATATCCAAATTCGGAAGCAACAATAATTTTAGTTTATCATGGGTAAGGACACTATTGCTGACCTAATAACTTCTATACGAAATGCTGACATGGATCGAAAGGGAACGGTTCGAATAGCATCTACTAACATGACCCAAAACGTTGTTAAAATACTTTTACAAGAGGGTTTTCTCGAAAACGTAAGGAAACTTGTAGAAAATAACAAATATTTTTTTGTTTTAACCCTACGACATAGAAGGAATAGGAAAGGACCATATAGAACTCTTTTAAATTTAAAACGAATAAGTCGACCGGGTCTCCGAATCTATTCTAACTATCAACGAATTCCTAGAATTTTAGACGGGATGGGGATTGTAATCCTCTCTACTTCTCGGGGTATAATGACAGACCGAGCAGCTCGGCTAGAAGGAATCGGCGGAGAAATTTTGTGCTATATATGGTAAATTTTCTGCTATCCGAATTGTATCTGTAACTTCCTGTTTGTGAAAAAAACGAATAAAAAAGCCAAGTTATCGAATATCACGCCTTCCTACATTAGTTGATACTTCAAGGAGGGTTTGTCTGGAATAAAAGAAGAAAAATGGATTCATGAAGGTTTAATTACTGAATCACTTCACAATGGTATGTTCGGGGTTCGTTTAAATAATGAAGTCAGATTCGAAGTTCTGTTTCAGGAAGGATCCGACACTCTTTTATACGTATACTACCAGGAGATAGAATCAAAATTTAAGTAAGTCGTTATGATTCAAACGGGGGGGGGGGGGCGCAGAATTTCTAGACCCCACAACAAAGATTCGAATGGTTCGTTTCAAGATTCCTTTCATGAGGATCCAATTCACGGTTCAAAAATCTCAAGAAACTTATTTTCTTCCAATCAGTAAAGTAGATTCGAAATTCAGTTAAGGAATAACAATTATGAAAATAAGAGCCTCCGTTCGTAAAATTTGTGAAAAATGCCGACTGATCCGTAGAAGGGGACGCATTATAGTAATTTGTTCCAACCCGAGACATAAACAAAGACAAGGATAATCTTTCGAAAAGGGACTCTCTAAAGGAACCGATGAACAAATCAAAATAAAAGATCCGTTTTGACATGAAATGGATATATCCATATATCTCTGACTTATATTTCGGAAATGATAAAATATGGCAAAATCTCTACCAAGAAGCGGTTCACGTAGGACTGGACGTGTGGGTTCACGTAAAAGTGCACGGCGAATACCAAAGGGCGTTATTCATGTTCAAGCAAGTTTCAACAACACCATTGTGACAGTTACAGATGTACGGGGTCGGGTTATTTCTTGGTCCTCCGCCGGTACTTGTGGATTCAGGGGTACAAGAAGAGGGACACCTTTTGCTGCTCAAACCGCAGCAGGAAATGCTATTCGAGCAGTAACAGATCAAGGTATGCAACGAGCAGAAGTCATGATAAAAGGTCCGGGTCTCGGAAGAGATGCAGCATTACGCGCTATTCGTCGAAGTGGTATACTTTTAAGTTTCGTAAGGGATGTAACCCCTATGCCACATAATGGCTGCAGACCCCCTAAAAAAAGGCGAGTGTAGAAATAAACATTGAAGAGATTTCAAGAGAAATAAATGACTCAAAAATCTGACAAATAATATTACTATGGTTCGAGAGAAATTAAAAGTATCTACTCGGACACTACAGTGGAAATGTGTTGAATCAAGAGCAGACAGTAAGCGTCTTTATTATGGACGCTTTATTCTGTCTCCACTTATGAAAGGTCAAGCCGACACAATAGGCATTGCGATGCGAAGAGCTTTGCTTGGAGAAATCGAAGGAACATGTATTACACGCGCAAAATCTGAGAAAATCCCGCATGAATATTCTACCATAGTAGGTATTCAAGAATCAGTACATGAAATTTTAATGAATTTGAAAGAAATTGTATTGAGAAGTAATCTATATGGAACTCGTGACGCGCTTATTTGTGTCAAAGGTCCTGGATATGTAACTGCTCAAGACATCCTCTTACCACCTTCTGTGGAAATCGTTGATAATACGCAGCATATAGCTAACCTAACGGAACCAACTGATTTTTGTATTGGATTACAAATTGAAAGGAATCGAGGATATAATATAAAAAC